CGGAGTCCAAAGAAATATCAAATAAAAAAAATCTACTGTTCGAATTTCATAGCTATCGAATTTGCAATTTGAATATCAGAATAGTGGATATAGTCATGATTCAATGGGTTAGGTCCACTTACTTTTTATTTTGTTGATTTCGAATCTTTACAATAGATTAGATTGGAATAATGGAAAAGAAAAATATTTGGTGATCGAAGAGACGACTTCACATTACTCATTATAATAAACAAGCGTTCAACTTTCTTTTAGCAACTTTCTTTTAGAAGGAGAATTACTATTCTAATTACTATATTCTAACTCATTAATTACTATATTCTAACTCATTATAAGGATAACGTATTATCATTAAATTCGAAAGTTTATAATTACATTATTATCCAGTTGGTTACTTTTTTTATTACAAATCAACACAATTTTTATTCCCGTTTCAATATGAATATTACCACTTTACTTTATTTATATTTATGAAAAAGGCCAAAAAGCCCCTTATCGGATTTGAACCGATGACTTACGCCTTACCATGGCGTTACTCTACCACTGAGTTAAAAGGGCAATTGGATTCAATTATTGAAGGAGTCACTAGGCGGATAAGATAGATCTATATCTATCTATATATATATTATAATTATAAGTATATGCAGTAGACTCATAGCGGCGAGTGTCACCTAGGGGAACGATAATTTTGATTTACTTAATTTACTTAATAAGTAATAAGTATAAGTATCGGTTAACCCGGGTTTATTGATATTGGATTTGATAAATATCAATGAAATGAAGTGTTTCAAGACCGACCCTAATTTCAAGACCGACCCTAATGGAATTGACTTAAATTGATCTGACCCCATCAGAACGGAACGAAACTTATTTGATTGATACATGGATACATGGACCTACCAATTCGACATAGATCCACCGGATTTCACATGTGATAAAGAGATTCTGTTTGTTCCCCGAACCCAAATTTTAGAGAAAAAAAAAAAAAAAAAAAAAAATTGATAACTTGTTAATCTTAATCCCCGTTCCCAGATTTTCGGATTTCTCATTTGTGAATTTCCCAGCTTAGGGCGATATAGGAATAGTCCGATCTCATCTTACCAAGGAGTGGATAAATGAATGAAAGTTAAGTGGAAGAAATGAAGAAAAAATCTTCTTTTATGTCGGACCAATCACTTCCCAAAAGAGTCCTCTACTTTCGTCTTTCGGCCTATTTTTATTTTTATTATTATTTATAGCAATTTCTATAATAGATTTCGATTTTAGACTAGAATGGCGATTAGAATGAGCGATTGATGGACGAATCAAAAAAAGCTATTGGTATGGGATCAGAAAAGGTGGAAAGATCCTTTACTTTAGAGTTAGTCATCCCATTCCATTATATTGACAATTTCAAAAAACTGTTCATACTAAGTATGATGGCAGTCGGGCAAATATGCCCCCATCGTCTAGCGGTTCAGGACATCTCTCTTTCAAGGAGGCAGCGGGGATTCGACTTCCCCTGGGGGTAGGGTACTACGAAAGGAAGTTGATCGTGGATTATAAATAAGCCTAGACTTTATTCTTCCTGGGTCGATGCCCGAGCGGTTAATGGGGACGGACTGTAAATTCGTTGGCAATATGTCTACGCTGGTTCAAATCCAGCTCGGCCCAATAATTCGCTGATCCAACAGGAAATGATATAACCCCCTTTGTTTTCCAGAAATGCCAGATACGAAAGACTCAAGAATCAAAAGAGTCCAATTCTCCGATAGATCCCTACCGCTATTTATTTATTTTGTTTGCTCCATTTATTTGTTCCCATAAATTCTGATCTTGCTAATAATGATCTAGATTCATATCAGGATCATGAAATCGAAAGCATAAAGTCTAATGAAAAGAATAAAGTAACGCAAAAAAAGACTCTTTTTTTTTTGGGACATTGAAAAACGAATTATCAATTGATTTGGCAATAACGAAAGGAATCCGTGCCGCTCTCACTAAAGTGTATATCCGTGTGTATATCAATATCTCACTCACGTCTCGGTTCCAACACGTCGATATTTATCTAAATATAAATGAAATTGTTTGAATGAAATCATAAAAATAGGTATTCGGTACATTTTACCGCCCCGGGATTGTAGTTCAATTGGTCAGAGCACCGCCCTGTCAAGGCGGAAGCTGCGGGTTCGAGCCCCGTCAGTCCCGACGGATCCAAATCCAATAAAAAAAAACATCAATATATCTCGCCGTTTCTGTTAAACTGGGGCAAAATAAAATGGTAGAATTTCATGCCTACTGCTCTCCTTTGCTCTTTTTTCTTTTTCATTTCGATTTCTCATCAACTAGTACCGATTGATGAGAAAGAGACATGTGCGAATTGCTACAATTATTGGTAGCATCATATTCAGGATTCCAAGAGCTACCGTAGGGGGTCTGGTTTTTTTGACTGTCCCCCATCTGTGTATGGAATGGAATCGAGTACCATATCGTTCCCGGGAGCGTATACACAACTGAATTTAAGATCGTTACTTTGATAGAATACTTTTAAGATTAAGATTCAAAGTATCTTCTTTTCTGGTTTCTAGTTTGGCTAACTTAAATTACTAGTTTGAATTTGAAAGAATTTATCTCATTCAAATTTCACGCCGAACTTTTGAGGGATACGTTCTAGTACTAATCCAAGGGAGGGGGGATGATATTCTTAATAAAATAAAGATCAAGCAAGGCGCCAACCCCTCCCGAAGAGGGAATGAATAATCTTTTTTAAGCGTATTGCCAAAGAAGAAGAAACTCTAAATAAATCTAAATAAAATAGTCAATTTTATGAAATATTCGATTCTTTTATACTGGGACTCGTCTTTATCACACTTCTTTTTCGTTTTTTTTTTTTTAATGATATAATTTTCTTGAAAAAAAGAAAATGAAAAGGGGTTTAGAACTTAACCCCTTCCCTTTTTCTTTTTCTATTTCGTTTCGATTGTTTGTTTGGTTTTTTTCTAAACCCTTTGTAAACAAGGAAAGTGTAAAGCGGTTAGGGGGTTGTACAAGTAAGGCGGTCGATTATAGAAAAGACAGACTGGAAAAGACTGGTAAATAAAAAAAGTATTAGTATTAAAAAAGTATTAGTATTAAAGTAAAGGAATTCTTTTGATTGAATCAGGAATCAAAGTTTGTATTTGGTGTGTGGATAAAAGAGCTGCCTATGTTATACTATTGAATTCTCGACGATGAATCGACTTGACAGTCAAATATTGTTATTCATGATATTGATCCCATTCGCTATCATCGAAATGTAATTCATCCCATTGAATTTACAAGCGAAAGGGTTATCATCTCTATGGGATTAAATCCCGAGTTATTGCGAAGTAAAAAAAAAACCAAACGATGAGACTATGGAAGTAAATATTCTCGCATTTATTGCTACTACACTGTTCGTTCTAGTTCCTACTGCGTTTTTGCTTATAATATACGTAAAAACGGTCAGTCAAAGTGATTAATTTGAACGAAACTTGACTTCTTAGTTCTTATCAAGGATTTAAGAAACAAATTTCAATTTCATGTCTTAGTCTTAAATGAAACCAACGGACTAGAATCAGCAGTAGCCTATGAGATTCGATAGTATGGTAGAAAGATTCATATATGAATCTTTCTACCATACTATCTATTTTTATTTTTTTTTATGTATAAAGATAGAAACTGAATAGAGATCAATCTACAATATGGATATGGATCCTTATACATGTTAATAGATACATAGTATCTCAATTCTATTTCTTTGCTTCGTCTATTTGTATTTTCTTTTTGTTCATTCCAATCAATCTGAAATAATCGAAAGGCTGCTCTTACGATTTTCAAATTTATTTATTTCAGATTATTTTCAATATGAATCTCGGTATCCATTAAAAATAAAAAAAAGAATCAAATCGATGAAAGAAAAACAAATTTGGGCATATATTACTAAAAGAAAATCAAGTTAATAAAAGAAAATGAAATAGGAAAGAAATAAAGTAATCGTTTTTTTTAGCATTCCGAAGAAGTCGTTGATTGAGCGGTTGACAGATGATCCAAGGAGTTCTATTCTATAACTTCTTCCGATTTCAAAAAGGGGTACCCCGGCGATTGTCAACCCTGGAGCCATGATATGAAACGGGTCAATAAAGCATAGCAGAAAGCAAATTTCTAAAATACTCAAATAATAAAAAATAATAAAATCGGTGGTAAGTGCGAAATATGTGACTTGACCAAAGCACAATCTTATTATTATTAACTATTCAAATTAAATCGTGAACCCTTTCTTTTCTCTTTGAACAGTCCAATAAAAAAAAAGGGGGGTCCGGTTTTCCGCGTTCTTCCCCATTGTCCATAGAGAACTCTGGCAAGGGCCGGTTCAGAAAAACCAAATAGAAAATCTAGGAAGACTTCGGTTGGAATAAAATTCCTATGATCTGTATCCCCCTTCCTTTCAAAATAGAAATAGGGGAATTTTGGAAATATCGGTTTGATTTGGATTCTGAAAGAGCATTATTCATATATATTATGAATTGTATTCTATTCATAATAGAATCGAATACAATTACCTCGCCAGAATCCAAGCCAATAGAATTCCGAAATGAAGGTATTTTGATTAATTCAATTTCGAAATTCTAAATGGAATTTAATTACTGAATTTAATTATTATATTAATTATTAAATAATTAATATAATTAAAAAGGCTTTGCAGAACGATCTATAAAAAAAGTGATACAGTTTGATTCCCCAACTCAATTAGTAGTATCTCTAGAGTCCACTTCTTCCCCATACTACGAGCGAAAGGGAAAATGTAAAGACTACCATTAAAGCAGCCCAAGCGAGACTTACTATATCCATGTGAATTATGTCCCCTATCTCTATGAATATGAAGAATTTATTCTATTATTGTTTCCTAATAATAGTGGAATCACTGGCGCAGAGTCAAAAAGGGATTCTGGCCCAACGCCCTTGATGAAAGACTCCACTAAATATGAAACGCTCCAATAAATCCACTTAGAACAAGTTCGTATATGATTTCTAGTAGAATCCGGAAAAATGAAACAAAATACACAGTCGCACTTTTCTTTGGAAGTATCAAAGGGAGTGTTACCTAATCTGTAGTAATAATAAGAACTCCTCGTTTTTTTTGTTGCCCTTTATTATCATTAAGTAAAAGCCAATTATCCGTCCAATCGAATATTGATTGAATGCCCGTGCATTCAGAGACTCTTATGAGTCTGTATACTGCATACAAAGTATCTCCCGCCCCTTCCATAACGATTAATTCGATTCTCCCTCGGGCTTTTCAATCTAATTCAAGACCCGGTCAGTAGACCCTGCATTAGCAATTAGCAGTGGAAATAAATCGGTAACTCTTGATTTGATATGAAAGCGCTTCTACTACTATAATCTTTCCGTGAATCCTAAATGCAAGGATTAACAGCACTTTAAGTTTAAGGAACAGAAAAAAAAAAGAACAGAAACCCCAGCTATTTCGAATCACGAAAATGTCAAGAGTCGCGTACTTTGCTGGAAAAGATTCGGCGAGTTAGACCAGCCAAGCAGAATAAGGGATTGCGAGTCTTATCGTTTGTTGATCAGGCGACACCCAGATTTGAACTGGGGAAAAAGGATTTGCAGTCCCCCGCCTTACCGCTCGGCCATGCCGCCAAAACGATACAAAATAGATGAAAAAATTCCCCCTTTGCTTGTTTTGTTTGGGGGGGGGTACTCAATGTCTTTTCTTTTTTTTGTGTACGTCCATATAAAATCTCGTTTTTCTTAATTCCTTGCCTAAAAAAAATATGTCCTTTTTTTGGATCGGCTCCGGTTCTTCAATTGATTTTATAGTATCTCACACAACATCTTAATCCCTCTCTTTTCTCTTTCTTTTTTTCTATTGAAAAATGAAAAAAGAAATGTGCATTTTCAGTCACAAAAGCCAAAATTAAGGACAAATTGGAACCATTAACTAGTGACTGTAAATTCGTGACCAACTCTTGGATTTAAATTTTAATTGTAAATTGTGTTTCCTAATGATAGAAGAAAATCAAAATTGATACCTACCTAATCAATATTGGTTTTTTCTATAAAAAAAGCCTTCTCCATTTCAATTATAACAGCAATTATGAGTATATGTAAACCCCAAACATAAATCGTTTCGCGGCTAGCTTATTGGTTATCTTATCTGTGTCTGATGCCTCTCTATAGGGAATTTGCCGAAAATTGTCGTACTGCAATTTAGATTGAAGAGAAAATCGAAATTTTGATAGAGCACGACATGCGCTGTCCCGAAGCGAACTATGCAATAAAGGGGGGCGATGTATATATAGATAGCTATATCGGCACGGGTTTACTAAATACAAGCCGTCTTACGCACTTCAATCCTATTCTAAAAATTCGACTAAAAAAATAAAAAGGGGGTTCTTCGCAAATCATTTTTTGAACAGTGGAATCCACGAAAAAGGTAAGTGCTAAAAAAATGAGCTTTACGCTGGTATATTGTGTCTGATTCTTATGTCTTTATCTTAGCGAATAGATCAAATCACGACGTTTATTTTTCTGGTATCCTAACGGATTGGAATATCATAATAATGGTATAAATTGAATTATTTTTTTGATTCTATACAAAACTCCGTAAGTCTAAGTGGAATTTATCGCTTCCTTTCCATTTGGATCTGTCTCTTAGAAATTCCAATTTTATTAAGTATAAAATCATCCTTTTTCCCCCGTTCATACGTATTTCATACATTCCATCTATATGGAGTTGGGTAAAATTTCATGCGATTCAGTAAACAGAATCTAAATTCCAGCATTCTGCATCGAATCATATGAATCGATGCAGAATGAGAAACGAATGGGATTTTTTGATAAATGGGAAATTCAAAATGCTCGGAGATGGAAATGCAGGAATGTCTACAATACCTGGGTTGAATCAGATACAATTTGAAGGATTTTGTAGGTTCATTGATCAGGGCTTAACAGAAGAGCTTTATAAGTTTCCAAAAATTGAAGATACAGATCAAGAAATTGAATTTCAATTATTTGTGGAAACATATCAATTGGTAGAACCCTTGCTAAAAGAAAGAGATGCTGTATATGAATCATTCACGTATTCTTCTGAATTATATGTATCCGCAGGATTAATTTGGAAAAGCCGAGGGGACATGCAGGAACAAACTATTTTTATTGGAAACATTCCTCTAATGAATTCTTTGGGAACTTCTATAGTAAACGGAATATACAGAATTGTCATCAATCAAATATTGCAAAGTCCCGGTATCTATTATCGGTCAGAATTGGGCCATAACGGAATTTCGGTCTATACAGGCACCATAATATCTGATTGGGGGGGAAGATTCGAATTAGAGATTGATAGAAAAGCAAGGATATGGGCTCGTGTGAGTAGGAAACAGAAAGTATCTATTCTAGTTCTATCAGCAGCTATGGGTTCGAATCTACGAGAAATTCTAGAGAATATTTGCTACCCTGAAATTTTCTTGTCTTTCCTGA